AATTAAAATTAGAACTGGCACAATTCGCAGAATTAGAAGCCTTTGCACAATTTGCTTCTGATCTTGATAAAGCTACTCAGAATCAATTGGCACGAGGTCAACGATTACGTGAATTGCTCAAACAACCTCAATCTGCCCCTCTTACGGTAGAAGAACAGATAATGACTATTTATACCGGAACGAACGGTTATCTTGATTCATTAGAAATTGGGCAGGTAAGGAAATTTATTGTTGAATTACGTACTTACTTAAAAACGAACAAATCGCAATTCCAAGAAATTATCTCTTCTACCAAAAAATTTACTGAGGAGGCAGAAGCCCTTTTAAAAGAAGCTATTCAAGAACAGATGGAACGCTTTCTACTTCAGGAACAAGCATAAAGAAATTGATCCCTCTTAAATTTAATAATAATGTATTGTAAAATTTATACATTATATTTATATTATATATATAATAAATATAAATATTATGAAAAAAACTACCTTTCTTCATATAGAAATATAAAAAAAAACATATGGAAAAAATTGCGTCCAATAGGATTTGAACCTATACCAAAGGTTTAGAAGACCTCTGTCCTATCCATTAGACAATGGACGCTTTTCATTTCATTCCGACCATTCCTATTTTTTGCGTTTTTGACTTTCACTATTTTCTTGTTCTGAAAAAAGAATTGGATTGTATGTGAGATGATATTTTTTTTTGAATTGTATATTCAACGCAATAACGACGTATTAATTATTATAGAATAGAGCGGAGCGGGTAGCGGGAATCGAACCCGCATCGTTAGCTTGGAAGGCTAGGGGTTATAGTCGACGCTAGTTTTTCATTTTGACCGTCTCTAATTCAAAACCGAACATGAAACTTTGGTTTCATTCGGCTCCTTTATGGAAAATGGAAGAATTCCCAGAAAAAAATTACGGCGGGACCTCAAAAAATTCACCCATAACATCTATGTCAGCTTTTTATATGAATGGATTAAATTCAAAAAAACTTGCTTTCTAGATGATCCTTTTAGAAGAAGAGATTCAAACAATCTTTCTAGTTACTTCGTTCTCTATTTCTAGTTGAGAGAATCTTAAGGAAAAGTTTTTTGTTTCCACCGAGCTACAAGAAATATGTTGATTGAAGCCTCTAGTAAACTAAAGTCATCATTTAATAGCCATTTTGCCTCACTTTCCTTATAAAAAAAGAGGAAGATTTAGTTACGATTAGAAACCCTTTTTATATCTTTATCCATGGATTTCTTACTTATACTCATTCAATTGGAAATAGTGGTCCAATTACAAAAAATTCATGTTTCGTAATTTCATAATCCAAAATTTATAGTTTTAATTGACTCTTGGATACAAATCACGAGAATGTATAATTGTTTTCAATTTTGGCATTGAAGGTAAGGGATTAATTCCTTTTTCGAAATAAAGTTTATGACCAGAATACTAATCAAACCGGGGGACCCCTTAACTATTAAAGGGTTATATAGAACGAATCACACTTTTACCACTAAACTATACCCGCTACAGTTCAATTATTGTATCGAAATATCGCTTTTGTCGAACACCGAATAAATAAAAAAAGGGCCTGGCGAAGTACTGATTAGGCCAGGCCGCGGGAATATATAAATTTCATTTTTTCGGTCGAAAAGGTCTTTCTTTATATATAATTTTTCTTATTATTATATAAGATAGTCAAATTGAATCTTTCTTTTTTTTGTCTTTATACAACTGATTGGAATTTCATCTAAAACTTGTACTTGCTGTTGTACTCTTGTATGACACAATAACAACTTGTCTATTTTATATACATAACGTATATTATTGTTATATATTAACATTATATTATATAAACGTTATTGTTATTTATTTATATGTTATTTATTTATATATAGAATTATAAATTATTTATTATTATAAATTATATAAATAACAATTTTTTTTATATTTTTTATTTTATTTGCAAGGGGGAGAGATGGCTGAGTGGACGAAAGCGTCGGATTGCTAATCCGTTGTACGAGTTATTCGTACCGAGGGTTCGAATCCCTCTCTTTCCGTGTTCCAGTTACATTTACATTTTACATTGATTATAGATATATTTTTTCGTTCAAATTTATTTTAAATTAGAATTCAATATTTTTTATAAAATATTTGCATTTTTTTTTTTTAAAAAACTTCGAAAAAAAAAAAGAGATGAACAATCAAGTAAAAAAACCTTTTGTTAATCTTCGCGCCCAGGATTACGCCCCGGATCATTAGATAAGAATCCGAAAATAAAGAGAGAAACAAAGAATATCACTACTGTGTAAACAAAGAGTTTGAGAGTAAGCATTAAAAATCTCCAAGAGTTTTTTTTTAGATAATAAATTCCCTATTTTTATACCGCATATCCTATAATTTTTTATTTGGTTTGACGCCGAAAGGCATTTTTTTTTTATTTCTTAATATATATAAATAATAAATAAAAAAGAAAGTTATTATTATCTTATCTATTATTGTCTTACTTATCAATAATTTTTTATACAAACTTGTTGATATTCTGGAGTATCGCAATAAGGTGTTCAGTTATCTAAAAAACGAGTTAGAATGGAAAATGAGATAATGTGGATTGTGTCGATCCAAGAATTTTTATTTAATATTTTAAATTTAATAATTTAATATTTTAAAGGCTCATATTGTAAGACTTTTTTTGTTAATTATTGAGTATTAGAATAGAATCCTCTTTCTCGAAAAAAAAGCATTCATTTTTATAGGATAAGATAAGATGAAAGATCTTATCGAAAACTTACAGCAGCTTGCCAAACGAAGGCTAAGAGAAAAAAAAGTAGAGGTATGACTGGCATAAAATCGACAATTGGACTCAAAAAAGCATAGGCCTCCGGCAATTTGGCAAAGAAACAACTACTCGAATAAAGAGCAGAATTAAGACCGATCAAACTAAAGATATTAAGCATAACAGATTGTTTTTTAAAAAATTGTATTTTGATTGAGTTATTGATAGAAAAAAATCTTTCGTTTTTTGAACTTACTCACTCAATCAAAAAACCTTCCATTCTCAATAGAGAATAGAATAAATTCTATTTTCATATAATATCTTAATGGAATTATTGGTAATGATCAATAAATTCATTTTTTCTATGTCTACATGTGTCGAAGTTAAAATACTAACCAACAGACTCTAATTGATTCTTTAGATAGTTGGGCTGGAATTGACGAACAATCAACAACAATATTAGTGTTTATTAGTATAGAAATCGAAGTGGGGCGTGGCCAAGCGGTAAGGCATCGGGTTTTGGTCCCGCTATTCGGAGGTTCGAATCCTTCCGTCCCAGAGCCTATGTAATTTTAGTTAATAATAAGAAAAAAACTTTTTTTTCTAAAGTTTAGTTTATAAGGTGTAAGATTGGCTAGAGTTTGACTCTTTTGGCTAACGATTAGAATAACAAAAATTAGATATTTTTCACATCTTTCACAACTTCAGGCTCAAATGACACGCAACTAAAGGCGCATCCGTTGGGTATTGAGGCACGATAGGGTTATAGATTACAGAAATTTTAATTATAAAAAAGTTGCGTCTTTACCTATTCTATATCCATCCTCTATATATGATATAGGAATATATAATATAGACAAAAAAATATTCATCTAAAATTATAGAAGGAAGTTAGTTCTTTTTTGTTCATCCCCGGAAAACTAATTGTATTTTGACTATTATTTTTTTTTTTTTTTTATATATAAATAAAAAAAATAATATATTTAAAGGTTGAGTTGAAAAAGAAAAATGGATTTATCTCTCTTAGCTTATCTCTTAGGGATATCGTCTTATTGTCCATTTTAATTTTTTGTAATTTGTATAAAAAATGTTAATTAAGAAAAAAATTTAGAAAAAAGAACAGTACTAAAATAAAAAAGTGTAAGATATATTAGTATCGAATCTATGTAACAACTGTCTTAACTGTGAACCAATGACTATTCATGATTCGATAATTGAATCAACCGCAAACCGGTTCCAAATTCGAGGAATGTTATGGTAAAACTTCGTTTGAAACGATGTGGTAGAAAGCAACGTGCGACTTGAAGGACATGATCTGTTATGGATTCTTATATCCATCATTCTATAATAAAGGATGCTCTTAACTCGACATCTTTTTCTCTGTTTCACTCGAACCCGGTTTGTTGGGGTGTAATGGAATATGATGGAGCTCGAGTAGAAAGTATTGAGCTATTTCTCAAGGGAAAGGGGTCTAGGGTTAGTGTCAATCAAAAGAATAAGTTGGAACAACTTCGTAAGTTATCTTTGACAGAAAAATAGAAGGGATCAAAATAAAGCAAATTTTTAATCCCCCGGGATATTTTGATAAACCTTTTTAATTAATTTGATTTATATATATCGTGCGGAAATCCCTCGTTCATATGATTAGATTCTTTGATAGAAATAAATAATAAAAAGGTATGTTGCTGCCATTTTTGAAAGGATTAAAAATCAACGAAGTAATGTCTAAACCCAATGATTCAAAAAACAAGATAAAGGCTTCCGGAACAAGGAAAGACTCTTTTGAATTGTCGCAACAATTGATTGGGATCAATTCAAATCGATGTTAAATGAGACAAAACAGAGCGTATTTTAGACTGCTCAATAAATGATAAATGCTAAAGGATTTTTTTTTTGTTCCTTGAAACCTATCCAACTTGAGTTATGAGTATACAAATGATTTTTTTGAGGAAAGAAAGGGCTTAATTTTAATTCATTTGAGGATTGAGGATTTTATAGACTTTTTGATTGGTCATTCTAATTTATGCATACATTTTTTTTAATCATTTTTTCTCGAGCCGTACGAGGAGAAAACTTCCTATACGTTTCCAAGGGGGGTTAAATCTATCCCAATGAGCCTTCTATCAAATCGTTGCAATTGATGCTCGGTCCCGAAGAGAGGGGAGAGATCTGCAGAAAGTAGGTTTTTATGATCCGATAAAAAATAAAACTTATTTTAATCCTCGTGCTGTTCTATATTTTTTTAAAAAAGGCGCTCAACCTACAGAAACTGTTCTTGATATTTTAAAGAGGCTAGTTTTTCTTACAAAAGGAAAAGGCGCTCAACCTCCAGACACTCTTTCTGATACTGATATTTTAAAGAGGCGAGATTTTATTAAAGAATTTGAGATTTTATTAAAGGAATTGCATTGAATTTAAGCAAACGAAGTTCAATTAATGAATAATACATTTTTTTATATAAAAACTAAAGATAATGAGGTTGTAATTTGGTAGAACTTTTTTAGTCCTGTACTTTTTTTGTAGCGCCAATCCAACAAAAATTTTCCTCCATATTAAATATTTCATTTTTTCATTTTCCTCCATATTAAATATTTCATTTTTTCTTTGTTTTCTATTTAGAGTTCGCAATTTCAATTATATCATATAATAGAATAATAGAATTGGATTGGATTTTATTTGAATTTGAGTACATTAACGTTATTCAATTGAAAGTAAAATAAAAAAGAAAATGGAATTTCTTGTAATTGTATTTTCTTTTTTATTCATATTGACAAGAATGTATTGAACAAATATAATTCAATTGTGAAATTAAAAAATGAAATGGTTTTTTATGTCTTCTGCCCAATATTTTTATTCAAGGATTCATTAAATTTGTTTTGATATAAAATCACATTTTTGGATCTAAAAATGTAGATTTTTTGTTTAGCAAATTTTTAATTCAAGAATCTCTGATATTGGTGTTTGTTTTTATGTTCGTAACGGGAATCAACTCAAAATTTTTTTGCGATTTCTTGCTAATTCAACGTTTTGATTCCAATCCTATTTTATTTATTTTGATTTTATCTACATAACATAGCTATTTGGGGGGTTGCTAACTCAACGGTAGAGTACTCGGCTTTTAAGTGCGGCTAAGATCTTTTACATATTTGGATGAAGTAAGGAATTCGTCTACACCATCGGTAGATTTTATACGACCACGACTGATCCGGAAAGGAAATTTATGGAAAAAAGAGCATGTCGTATCAATAGAGAATTTGGAACCTATTTCATTCTTATCAAAGCAGTACAAACCTTTCTTTTATTTCTTGGAAGGAAATGCAATGAATTCACTGTTGGGTCGATTGAATAAATGGATCGAACCCTATCCTTATGGGTTCTAATTTTTTGGAAATAATAAGCAACGAGCTTATCTTCGTAATTTGAATGATTACCCGATCTAATTAGACGTTAAAAAAACTTAGTGCCTGATGCGGGAAAGGATTCTCCCACGTGTGGATTTTCTTTTTTAGTGAATCCTAACTATTAAACTCCCCATTCTCCATATGAAGATGGACATGAGTGTGTAGAAGAAACAGTATATTGATAAAGATTTTCCAAAATCAAAAGAGCGATTGGGTTGAAAAAATAAAGGATTTCTAACCAACGTTTTATGTTATTTCTTAATAACAAAAAAACAAATTGGACGGAAAAAATAGAGAGTCCGCTGATGAATTTACCGAGGTATCTATTTAAAAAAAAATACCTTGTTTTGACTGTATCGCACTATGTATCATTTGATAACTTAAGAACCCCCCATTTTTTCTTTTTTTTTTAGTTTTAGGTCTGGTTTTAAATGGAAGAATTCCAAGGATATATAGAACTAGAGGGTTCTTGGCAACACAACTTTTTATATCCACTTATCTTTCAGGAATATATTTTTTCGTTTGCATATGGTCATGATTTAAATAAATCTATTTTGTTGGAAACTTTAGGTAATAGGAAATATAGTTTACTAATTGTGAAACGTTTAATTACTCGAATGTATCAACAGAATCATTTGATTCTTTCGTCTAACGATTCTAACAAAAATGACTTTTGGGGGCACAAACACAATTTTTATTCGCAAATGATATCAGAAGGATTTTCAGTTATTGTGGAAATTCCATTTTATCTTCTATTAATAGCTTCTCTAGAGAAACAAAAAAAAGTCAAATCTCATAATTTTCGATCAATTCATTCAATATTTCCTTTTTTAGAGGACAAATTTTTACATTGTAATTCTGTGTTAGATATATTACTACCTTACCCCGCCCATCTAGAAATCTTGGTTCAAATCCTTCGGTACTGGGTAAGAGATGCCTCGTCTTTGCATTTATTACGATTCTTTCTTTATGAGTATCATAATAATAATTGGAATCGTTTTTTTATTCCAAAAAACTCTATTTCTTTTTTTTTTTTTAGAAATCAAAGATTATTCGTGTTCTTATATAATTTTCATGTATGTGAATACGAATCTATTTTCTTTTTTCTTTGCAACCAATCCTCTCATTTACGATCAACATCTTATAGAGCCCTTCTTGAACGCACTTTTTTCTACGGAAAATTAGAATATTTAGTAAAACTTTTTACTAAGGATTTTGCCGTTATCTTATGGCTTTTCAAGGATCCTTCCCCGCATTCTGTTAGGTATAAGGGAAAATTCATTCTGGCCTCAAAAGGGACATTCTTTTTGATGCATAAATGGAAATTTTACCTTAT